TATAGGAATTCAGGAAACTGCTGGATCTTAGCTTAGGGCTATTAGCTATTAATTTAATATGAACTATATAGTTCATAGTTCTATTGTTATATCTATATCATTATATATATATATCATTAGATATATTAGTTATATCTAATATTATTATAATATTATTAGTTATATTAGTTATAACTAATAATATAGAACTAGATATGACTAAATAGAATTAATAGAATTCTATTTTTCTAATAGATATTTTTCTAATAGAAATATATGACTAATTAGTATATGACTAATTAGTAGAATTTTCATTATATCATATTAATTACATTAATTATTATTTATACATTCTATTCTTTTTTTATGCATTTTATACATTTTATTTATATATTTATACATTATATTTATATTTTTTAATATGTATATATATGTTAATGAATATGTATATATATATATATTAATGAGAATTTAAAATTCTAAATTATGATTATAAAAAATCTAATTATTTCTTAATATAAAATTTATTTATTTCTTAAAGTAAAGCAGTTATAGCAATAATTATAGCGTATAGCGAGCGGATCGGTCCTAAGAAAAGATAAGATAAGGATAAAGATACAATCCAAATTAGAATGAGACATTCTTCTGGTTTCATTCGGAAAAGGAAGAGATAGGACGAAAAAAAAAAGAAGAATGAATATCGACCGTTCCAGTATTCCAAATCGCACTGTAAAAAAGAAAGGGAGGGAGAAACATATATATATATGGGATATATCTATCCATATTGAATTGCGGATACATCAATGATAGAATCATTTCTGATTGAAACAAGGTTTATCCAATAGAAATAAACTGATAGAGGATCGCCAAAAAAATCAAATAGCAGCATACACTTTTTCGATATGGGAATCATTATCTAATGAATTCAACGGTTCCAAAATAAATGAAAGAGATGGGTGGAATTCCAACTGGATCTTGGTCTCAAATCAAAAAAAAGGGGATATGGCGAAATTGGTAGACGCTACGGACTTGATTGGATTGAGCCTTGGTATGGAAACCTACTAAGTGGTAACTTCCAAATTCAGAGAAACCCTGGAATTTAAAATGGGCAATCCTGAGCCAAATCTTTATTTTGAGAAAACAAGGGTTTATAAAACTAGAATAAAAAAAGGATAGGTGCAGAGACTCAATGGAAGCTGTTCTAACGAATGGAGTTGACTACGTTGTGTTGGTAGCTGGAATTCCTCTATCGAAATTACAGAAAGGACAGCCGTATATAATATATCTAATACGTACGTATACATACTAACATATCAAACGATTAATCACGACCCGAATCTATCGAATATATATATATATGAAAGAAAAAATTCAGAGTTATTGTGAATCCATTCCAATCGAAGTTGAAGGAAGAATCGAATATTCAGTGATCAAATCATTCATTCCAGAGTTTGATAGATCTTTTGAAAAACTGATTAATCGGACGAGAATAAAGAGAGAGTCCCGTTCTACATGTCAATACCGACAACAATGAAATTTATAGTAAGAGGAAAATCCGTCGACTTTAGAAATCGTGAGGGTTCAAGTCCCTCTATCCCCAACAAAAAGTCCATTTTACTTCCTAACTATTTATCCTCTTTTTTTCATCAGCGGTTCAAACAAAATTCACTATCTTTCTTTCTCATTCACTCTACTCTTTCACAAATGGATCCGAAGAGAAATCTTTGGATCTTATCCCAATTTGGATAGATACGATACCTGTACAAATGAACATATATGGGCAAGGAATCTCTATTATTGAATCATTCACATTCCATATCATTATCCTTACATTTATTAGATAAAATTTTTGAATACTTTACTTCATTTAATACTTTACTTTATTTAGATTTAGTCCCTTTAATTGACATAGATACAAGTACTCTACTAGAGTAATGCACGGGAAATGGTCGGGATAGCTCAGTTGGTAGAGCAGAGGACTGAAAATCCTCGTGTCACCAGTTCAAATCTGGTTCCTGACACATGAATAATATATCGGATAGATATTCATACAAATTAATCGAGACAGATCAGGATATATATTCGTTAATAGTCAAGAGCATGATACATACTTATTCATCTAGCGTATAGATATATACCTCCATTTTTAGAGATGGGTAAAAAATATATGTATGGTTATGGTAAAGAACTAAAGTGGGATTATGTTCCCCTTTTTTTGTTTCTTTTTTCTTTCTTGTTTGTTCATATTGTGCTTTCTCTCACTCAAAAAGAGTGCTAAGTCTTCATATATATATATATCAAAAAAAAAATAAAAAAGTTTTAAAAAAACTTAAAAAAAGTATAGAGGGGTTGAAGGATAGGAATAGACAGGATGCATTTCAGACACAGTACAAATAAAATTCAATCCCTTTTTATTTCGGAATTTCGCTTTTTCTTTTATATTTATTCTATTTCTTCACTCTTGTTTACGTTACTTTCCGAGGTCTGTCTAAGTGATGTGCGCGGTACAAAGCAAAGTTCA